CAGCTTTTTGTCTGAATACAAACAAAATGAATTGCTTTCTAGATGATCCTTCTAGAAGAAGGTGATTCTAACAATCTTTCTAGTTACTTCGTTCTCTATTTCTATTTGAGAGGATCCTAAGGAAAAGGATTTTGTTTCCACCGAGCTAAAACAATATGGCGATGTCTCTAGTAAACCAAAGACATCGTTGAATAGCTATTTTGCTTCAATTTCTTTCTTTAGACATCCAAAAAAAAATGGAAGATTTAGTTACGATTGGAAATTAACTTTTTATCTTCAGCCATGGATCCTTTACTCATACTTATTCAATTGGAAGTCTTGATCCAATTCAAAAATTATGTTTCGCAATTTCATAATCCAACTTTTCAATTTATAAGTGACTCATGGATACAAATCACGAGAATGTGTATTTTTTTCTCGACTTTATCATTGAGAGGTAAAGGATTAAATCCTTTTAAGAAATAAAGTTTTTGATCGGAATATGAATAAAACCGAAAGACCCTTTAACTATTAAAGGGCTAATAGAACGAATCACACTTTTACCACTAAACTATACCCGCTACAATATGATTATTGTATACAAATGGAGCTTTTGTCGAACAAGATAATTGAGCATGATCAAGATAGGATCATTAAAGAATCATCAAACTTGGAGTGTTGAACTTTTTCGTGGGTAGATAAAAATTTAATGAGATTCGGAAAAGAGGCTTCATTTAATTGAAATTAAATAACTAAAGTTTTCTTTTTTGCTGAAAGAAGATAGATACGGATCGAAAAAAACACTACAATCATAACAGAAAAATGCATTGTCCAGAATCTATAGTTTCTTTTTTAGTTCGGAAAATGAAATAAAATATAACAAGAAAAAAAATGGAAACAGTTTTTATTCTTTTTGTTGTTGCTTGAATATAAAATATTCAATTGAATATAATAATATAATAAAAAAAAAATATTTGTGTTTTCAAATCAGATATCAAATAAATCATTATTTATCTATAATTCGTTAGAACAAAAAAAAAAGGCCCGGCTAGGTACTGACCAGGCCAGGCCATCAGAATAACAAGGGCCTTTCGAACAAAATCAACACAAGGAGGTCTTCCTTATTTTTCTTTAGTTCGATTAGTGGCGGGCTCAAGCCCCTCTTTTCGTTTAGAATAGAGAAAAAAGAGAGAGAAAGACTCCTTACATTATGTGTAATGTAGTAATTATCTTTTGCAATTGGGAGAGATGGCTGAGTGGACTAAAGCGTCGGATTGCTAATCCGTTGTACGAGTTATTTGTACCGAGGGTTCGAATCCCTCTCTTTCCGTTTCCGTTAATGACTTGCTTTATTTTATTTTTCAATTTTGAAAATCTTAGTTAAGCGTGTGGAATAGATAAAATCCTAAGAAAATTGGAAAATTTCCCAAGGAAAACCTTTTGGATTTTATTCTTCACGTCCAGGATTACGCCCCGGATCATTAGATAGGAATCCAAAGATAAAGAGAGAAACAAAAAATATTACTACGGTATAAACGAAGAGTTTCAGAGTAAGCATTACACAATCTCCAAGATGATTTTTTGGAAAAAAAAAGAGAATAGATCTTCCATTTTTCTACCACATATCCTATTTTGACACCACAAAATCTGGTTTTTTTTCATGAATTGTCACAAATTCATTTGTTTTTCATTATCAAAAACTTCTTTCATATCCAAATTCGATATTGTGGGAGACCCTAATGAGGTTAGGGTCTTTCACTGGAAAGGGGGTCAAAAATGAGGAAATGGGGGTAAGCCGGATTTATGGCGACTATCCAAGAATTTCAGTGTGCTAATCTAGGATTCATACTCTAAAACTTATCTGATTTTCTCAATTGTTAGAATTTTTCTCGAAGAAATCATGCATTTTCTAAGATATTATTATTAAGGATCTCATCGAAAACTTACAGCAGCTTGCCAAACAAAAGCTAAGAGAAAAAAAAGCACAGGTATGACTGGCATAACATCTACGATTGGATTCAAAAAAGCATACGCTTCAGGCAATTTGCCGAAGAAAAAACTACTCGAATAAAGGGCAGAATTAATACAGATCAAACTAACGATATTAAGCATAACAGACATTTTGTTCTTGGAGATAATTGCATTTTGATTGAGTTTTTGATATAAGGAACAAGGAAGAAAGTAAGAAAGGTAGACAAAAAATCCTTCTTTTTCTTTGAACCCACCCAATCAAAAATCCTCCAATTCTCAAAGGAGAATAGAAGAAATCATACTTTCATACAATATCTTAATTGAATTCTATGTAATGATCAATAAATTAAGTTGAATTCTATATCTATATGTATCAAAATCCTAGTACCAATCTATTCTATAGATATATAGATATTTGGACTGGAGTTGACAAACAACCAATACCAATATTATTGTTTCTTAGTGTAGATTAGAAATTGAAATGGGGCGTGGCCAAGTGGTAAGGCAACGGGTTTTGGTCCCGCCATTCGGAGGTTCGAATCCTTCCGTCCCAGTACATATCCATTTTTTTATGCTCCATTATGACTATAGAAAGAAGTAAGTCAGTGGATAGGAGTAAATCCGTATTCATTTTAATATCTGTGTCTGTTCGAATCTCATTAACAAATGATCAAGTTACATATCATATAGAAATATGTTATGGAGCCGATATATTTTCTTTGAATCTTATTTTATTTAGGTATTTCGTGTTTGGTTCTAAGTAAAAATTGGAAATCTACAGAACAATTGAGGCAGGGGTGATTTCCCCTATCACCCTTTTATTCACTTTATGATAAGAGTCGATTATTGTGAAATATTACTTAATCCCATGTTAAACAAAATCTATAAATATATATCATCTAAAATATATAAAATGAGGAAATATTTCGCTTATATGGTATGTATCGTTCTATTTCAATGACAATAATTTTTCGGTTTTTGTGAAAAAGATTTTTGATACCTTAAATTATTTAAATTCTATATTATAGAATAGAATATCTATAACAGTGACAACTCTTCAGTCTATCTGATAGATAGGAAAAACCCTCCTTATTTTTTTTTTATTTTCGTAATTTGATTTTCGTAATCAGACGAAAAGAATAAAGATTCAAATCTTAACTTAGATCATTTTTTTATCTATCTCATGAAAAAAAAATTGGATTTCGTTTTTCTTTTCTTTTATCTATTTAAAAGTGATGAGTCAATTCAAAAAGAAAGACTTATCTTCCTATGAAGATCAAACGTCATGCTTATTGTCCAATTTTCTTCAAATTAAATAATCAAATTAAATTTAGAACTATTTTTATTAAATATTTTTAATGATTGCTTGGAAGTGGAATCTTTATTTGGTACTCAAAAAGTAGGAAATCATTTAATCTATCCTGTTGAGTCACTTGAAGATGCAGATTAAAAAAGTTATTCGTTTATATATTTCGATTTCTTGCTATTATCTATATATTATTTATGTATGTGAAAGATGCTGTCTTGCTAAGACTTTTTCAGAAAAATCGTTTCATATCATATTATCATATATAGAAGAAAAAGCCTAGATTACGATGTCTATGTACAACTGAACCAATGACTATTCATGATTCCATAATTGAATCAATTCCATACCGGTTCCAAATTAGAGGAATATTATGTTAAAACTTCGTTTGAAACGATGTGGTAGAAAGCAACGTGCGACTTGAAGGACACGATCCGTTGTGGATTTTTCCATCCACCATTTTCGATTTATCTAAGGATGAGAGTGCTCTTGGCTCGACATTGTTTGTTCTGTTACACTCGATTTTTTGTTGGGTTGTAAATAGTCCACGATGAAGCTCGAGTAGAAAGGATTAATTCATTTCTCGGGGGCAAGGATCTAGGGTTAATGCCAATTAATCGGAACAACTTCGTAAACGTATCTTCCATATATAGAAATCGAAAGGATCCAATTTGAGCAAGTTTCCAATTCAAAAGCAATACTTGTTAGAATTTAGTAAACTTTTTCGATTCAAAGTGTATCACACGTGAATCAACTGTCCGTAGGATTCTTTGATAGAAAGAAATCAAAACAAAAAGGGGTATGTTGCTGCCACTTTGAAAGGATTAAGAAGCACCGAAGTAATGTCTAAACCCAATGATTTAAAATAAGGATAAAGGATCTAAGAACAAGGAAAGACCTTTTTAATTGTTCCGATAGTCTCACTAATTGGATCAGACTAAAGAATCCAAATAGAATTTGAAACGAGACAAAAGACAAACAAAAGGGGTTAAAGACCACTCAATAAATGAAAGTGACTAAAGATTTTTCCTTTGAGCTATTTGAGAGTTATCCAACTTGAGTTATGAGTACGAATGGTTTCTTTTTCATTTTCAGGAAGGAAAAAAGACTGAAATCAGAGTCTAATTGATTTTCTAGGCCCATTTGTCATTTAATTTATTAGAATTGCATACATAGACAAAACTTCGAAGCAAATCATTTTTCTCGAGCCGTACGAGGAGAAAACTTCCTATACGGTTCTAGGGGGGGTGTTGGTCATCTACATCTATCCCAATGAGCCGTCTATCGAATCGTTGCAATTGATGTTCGATCCCGAAGAGAAGGAAAAGATCTTAGAAAAGTGGGGTTTTATGATCCAATGAAGAATCAAACTTATTTAAACGTTCCTCTTATTCTATATTTCCTTGAAAAAGGTGCTCAACCCACAGGAACTGTTCAGAATCTTTTAAAGAAAGCGGAAGTTTTTAAGTAACTTCCGTCTAATCAAACGAAATTCAATTAAAGAAAGACTAAGGGGGGGGGTAGCACCTTGTATATAACTTTGTATAATTTTGCTCGACTTGTTTTTTGATTTCCCCCCCCCTACTGCTGTAATTGTTTGCGTTGAATCCGATATCTAGAACGACAAAACCTTAGTTTATTGATTTTCTAAATAGCAAATTCGGACATTTCCTTCAATTGTGTGGTTTTCATTGGAACTCGACTAATCAACAAGGAATCCACTTTACTTATTCCACTTAGATTC